GGTTCTAAATTATAATTTTTAAATAAATTAATATTTAATTAAAATATAAATTATAATATAAATTTTTATATTATAATTAAATATTTATATAAATTATAATATAAATTTTTATATTATAATTAAATATTTATATAAATTATAATATAAATTTTTATATTATAATTAAATATTTATATAAATTATAATATAAATTTTTATATTATAATTAAATATTTAAATTATAATTTATATTAATATAAATAATTTAATAATATATTTATATATATAAATAATAAAATATATATTATTTTATTCTAGTTAAAAATTTTATTTATATTTTATTTTACATGTAAATTTATGTAAGAATTATTATTAATTTTAAAAATTAATAAATATAATTTTATTCGCAGTAATTAATATTAATAATAAAAGCAATTTTGAATTAATAATAATATATAGTATTGGTAAAATTTGTGCCAGCTACTGCGGTTATACAAATGATGCAAATAAAAATTTTTAGTATTAGTTAAATGAATATTTATTTTAATTTTTTTTTAAATTTATTAGGTGAAATTTTTAAATTTATTTATAATTAATTTAATTTTTAATTTAAGCTGTAAAAATTTTATTATAAACTAGGATTAGATACCCTATTATTAAAATTAAATAATTATTATACTTAAGTAGTATTAGTTATATTCTTAAAATTTAAAGAATTTGGCGGTGTTTTAGTCTATTTAGAGGAATCTGTTCTGTAATTGATAATCCACATTGGACCTTACTTAATTTTGTTTTCAATTTGTATATCATCGTCATCAGAATATATTATAAGATTAATAAATTTCTTAATATTAAAATAAATAAAATGTCAGATCAAGGTGCAGTTTATGGTTAAGTAGAAATGGATTACAATAAATTTATTTAAATGGATTATTTTTTGAAAATGATAAAAATATGAAAGTGGATTTAATAGTAATATAAAATAGATTATTTATATGATTATAGCTCTAAAACATGCACACATCGCCCGTCGCTCTCATTTTTAAAATGAGATAAGTCGTAACATAGTAGATGTACTGGAAAGTGTATCTAGATTGACTTTTTTTTTTTCAATTTAAAGCTTAATGAGTAAAGTATTTCATTTACATTGAAAAGAAATTTGTGCAATTCAATTTAAATTGATAATATTTATTTATTAATTATTTTTTTTTATAAATTTAATAATAAAATTAATTTTAATGTTAAGTGTTTTAGTAATTTTTAATGAATTAATAATTTTAATTATAGTTTAATAGTATTTTAAAAGAATATTGAAATAAATTGAAAAATTTTTATTTTTAAAGAAAATTTTATTTATTGTACCTTGTGTATCAGGGTTTATTAAATAATTAATTATTATATTAATTTTTCTCGAATTTTAAAGATTTAATTAATATATAAAAGTTATTGTGAAATAATTATTTTTAATATTTAATTAGAAATGAAATGTTAATCGTTTTAAAATATATCTAGTTTTTTAAGAAATAAATTTAATTTAGTTTAATTATTTTATTTAATTAATTATTTAAATTAAATAAATAATTAAAATAATATTTTAAGGGATAAGCTTTAAAATAAATTTTTAAATTTTTAATAATTAAAAAAATAATTGTAAGCTTAAAAATAGTTATCATTAATAAATTTGTTATAATTTATTTTTTATTTAAAATTATTTATTTTAAATTAAATTTTTTATTAAAATATAATATTTAATTAAAAAATATTAAAAATTATGATAAAATTAGTATATAAATTTTTATATGATAATTAAATTGAAAGGTTTTTATGAAGAATTCGGCAAATTTAATATATTCACCTGTTTAACAAAAACATGTCTTTTTGTATTTTATTTAAAGTCTAACCTGCCCACTGAAATTTAAAGGGCCGCGGTATTTTGACCGTGCGAAGGTAGCATAATCAATAGTTTTTTAATTGAAGGCTAGTATGAATGGTTGAATGAGATATATACTGTTTTTTAAAAATTTTATTAGAATTTTATTTTTTAATTAAAAAGTTAAAATAAAATTAAAAGACGAGAAGACCCTATAGATCTTTATTTTTATAAATTATAAATTATAAAGAATTTAAAAATTTTTATTTTTAATAAAATTTTATTGGGGTGATATTAAAATTTAATAAACTTTTATTTATTTTTTACATTGATTTATGAAAATAAGATCCTGTTTTATGGATTAAAAAATTAAGTTACCTTAGGGATAACAGCGTAATTTTTTTAGAGAGTTCTTATCGATAAAAAAGATTGCGACCTCGATGTTGGATTAAGAGTTATTTTTAGGTGTAGAAGTTTAAAGTTTAGGTCTGTTCGACCTTTTGATTCTTACATGATCTGAGTTCAAACCGGCGTAAGCCAGGTTGGTTTCTATCTTTAATAAATTATTATATTGTAGTACGAAAGGACCTAATATATAAAATATAATTTTATTGAAATTGAAAATTATTAATATTATTTACTATTTTGGCAGAATAATGCAATAAATTTAGCATTTTTTTTTTTTTTTTACTATTTTGGCAGATTAGTGCAATAAATTTAGAATTTATTTATATAATTTTTAATTATAAGTAGTATTTTTTTGTTTTATATAGATTTATTATTATCACTAATTGGAAGTTTATTATTAGTAATTTGTGTAATAGTTGGGGTTGCTTTTTTAACTTTATTAGAGCGTAAGATTTTAGGTTATATTCAGATTCGTAAGGGTCCAAATAAAGTTGGATTTATAGGATTATTACAGCCTTTTAGAGATGCTGTAAAATTATTTACAAAAGAACAAACTTATCCATTATTATCAAATTATATTTTTTATTATTTTTCTCCTATTTTTTCATTATTTTTATCTTTATTATGTTGAATATGTATACCTTATTTAATTAAGTTATATTCATTTAATTTAGGGGTTTTATTTTTTTTATGTATTACTAGTTTAGGGGTTTATACTGTTATAGTTGCTGGTTGATCTTCTAATTCTAATTATGCTTTATTAGGAGGATTACGTTCTGTAGCTCAAACAATTTCTTATGAAGTTAGTTTAGCTTTGATTTTATTAAGTTTTATTTTTTTAATTGGTAGATATAATTTTTTAGTATTTAATGAATTTCAGGAAAATATTTGATTTATTGTATTTTGTTTTCCTTTATCTTTGGTTTGGTTTGCTTCTTGTTTAGCTGAGACGAATCGAACACCTTTTGATTTTGCAGAGGGAGAATCAGAGTTGGTTTCTGGGTTTAATGTTGAATATAGAAGAGGAGGATTTGCTTTAATTTTTTTAGCTGAATATTCAAGAATTTTATTTATAAGAATGTTATTTAGAATTATTTTTTTGGGAGGAGACATTTATAATTTTATTTTTTTTTTAAAATTAACTTTTATTTCAATTTTATTTATTTGAGTACGAGGAACTTTACCTCGATTTCGTTATGATAAATTAATATATATGGCTTGAAAGAGTTTTTTACCTATTTCATTAAATTATTTATTTTTTTTTATTGGTGTAAAAATTTTTTTTTTATCTTTATTATTTTAATTTTTTTTAAATTAATAGAAGGTTTTACTTCTTTCTTATGTTTTCAAGACATATACTTTAAAAGCTTATTAATTTTTTTTTTTTTTTTTTTAATTTAATAATTTATCTCAATATTTTGTTAATATTGGATTTATAATAAAATAGGAAAAATATAAAATTGTTAAAATTTGACTAGTTAAAATATAAGGAATTTCGACTGGTCGAGCTCCGGCTCAAGTTAATAGACAAAAAATTGTAACTATAATTCAAAATAAAATTTGATTAATTGGATAAAATTGAAGTCCTTGAAATTTTCTTATATGTGTAAATGGTAAAATTATTAAAATTGCAATAGATAAGACTAATGCAATTACTCCTCCTAATTTATTAGGAATTGATCGAAGAATGGCATAAGCAAATAAAAAATATCATTCTGGTTGAATATGAACTGGAGTTACTAAAGGATTAGCTGGAATAAAATTTTCTGGGTCTATAAGTAAATAATTAAATTTTCAAATAAATATAATTAAAATTCAAATAAATATAATAAATCCTACTAAATCTTTATATGTAAAGTATGGATGGAATGGTACTTTATCAATATCTCTATTTAATCCTAAAGGATTATTTGATCCTGTTTGATGAAGAAATAATAAATGAATTATTATTATTGCTAAAACAATAAATGGTAGAATGAAATGAAAAGTGAAAAATCGAGTTAATGTAGCATTGTCTACAGCAAATCCTCCTCAAATTCATTGAACTAAATCATTACCTAAATATGGGATAGCAGATAATAAATTGGTAATTACAGTAGCTCCTCAAAATGATATTTGTCCTCATGGTAGAACATAACCTAAAAATCCTGTTGCTATTACTATAAATAAAATTACTACTCCAACTATTCATGTTGGGATAAATAAATAAGAAGAATAATATATTCCTCGTCCTACATGTAAAAATAAACAAGCAAAAAAGAAAGATGCTCCATTAGCATGACAAATTCGTAGGAATCAACCATTATTTACATCTCGATAAATATGATTTACTCTATTGAATGCTGTTTCAATATCTGCTGTATAATGTATAGCTAAAAATAATCCTGTTAAAATTTGAATAATTAAACAAAGTCCTAATAAAGAACCAAAATTTCATCAAGCTGAAATATTTGAAGGGGTTGGTAGATCTACTAAAGAATTATTAGCAATTTTTAGTAAAGGGTGTGTTTTTCGTAATGGTTTATTCATTTTTTTTTTTTTTTTTTTTTTTTTAGTTTATAGGACGTAGGGGTCCATAGTTTTTTTTAGTAATTTTAATTGTTATTAATAATGTTAAAAATAAATAATTAATTAATAGTAATGTAATTATATTTGTAGGAAAATTATATAGTTTATTTAATTGAATAGAATTTTCTGAAAAAAATTGGAGATTATTTTCTAATAAAGATATTTCATTATTGTTTAAAAATAAGTTTATTAATGAATTATCAATAAATAAAAATAAAATAAGTATAATAAAAATAAAGGTTCTTATAATAAAAGATAAAGAAAAAGATAGTGAAAATATTTCATTTGAAGATAATGATGTTACGTAAATAAATAATACTAATATTCCTCCTATAAAAATTAAAAATAAAATATAGGAAAATCAAAATGTTTTTAAGAATATTCCAGTTATTAAACAAACTAGAAAGGTTTGAATTAAAAGGGTTAAACCTATGGCTAAAGGATGTTTTATATTTATGAAAATAAAGCTTATTATGAAACTTAAAGATATAATTATTAAATAAATTTTTTTTTTTTCAAGAAATAGTTTAATTAAAATTTTAACTTTGGGAGTTAATGATAAAGAAATTTCTTTTTTCTTGAGTTTTAAAAAAAAAATTTTAATTTTAGTTTACAAGACTAATGTTTTTTTTAAACTATTAAAACTTTTATGATAAATTTATATATATATTATTTAATAATTTTAATATTTTTATTTAGTTGTATTGTTTTTGTAATAAGACATAAGCATTTATTATGTACTTTGTTAAGTTTAGAATTTATAGTATTAATATTATTTACTATATTAATTTTTTATTTAAATTTAATAAATTATGAAAGTTATTTTAGAATATTTTTTTTAACCTTTTGTGTATGTGAAGGTGTTTTAGGTTTATCAATTTTAGTTTCTATAATTCGAACTCATGGGAATGATTATTTTCAAAGTTTTTCTATTTTACAATGTTAATGTTAAAATTTATTTTTATAATTATATTTTTATTTTTATTATTATTTAATAAAAAGTATTATTGAATAATTCAAAATGTAATTTTTTTTTGTTGTTTTTTATTATTATTAAATATTAGATTTAATAGATATTTCTGTAGAATTTCATATTATTTTGGAATAGATTTAATTTCATATGGATTAATTTTATTAAGACTATGAATTTGTGGTTTAATAATAATAGCAAGAGAAAAATTAATTCGTGAAAATAATTATTTAAATTTATTTATTTTTATAATTATTTTTTTATTATTAATATTAGTTTTTTCTTTTAGTTCTATAAGTTTATTTATATTTTATTTATTTTTTGAAAGAAGTTTAATTCCGACTTTATTTTTAATTTTAGGTTGAGGATATCAGCCTGAACGATTACAAGCTGGTTTATATTTGTTGTTTTATACTTTATTTGCTTCATTACCTTTATTAATGGGTATTTTATATATTAAAAATAAATATTTATCAATAAATTTTTTAATATTAAGATTTTTAGATTTTTATAATATAAAGTTTTTATATTTATGTTTAGTATTTGCTTTTTTAGTAAAGATACCAATATTTTTAGTTCATTTATGATTACCTAAGGCCCATGTTGAGGCACCAGTTTCTGGTTCAATAATTTTGGCTGGTATTTTATTAAAATTAGGTGGATATGGTTTATTACGAATTTATTCAATAATTCAAATTTTAGGAATGAAATTTAATTTTGTTTGAATTAGAGTTAGATTAATTGGGGGGGTTTTATTAAGTTTAATTTGTTTACGTCAAATAGATTTAAAGGTTTTAATTGCTTATTCCTCAGTTGCTCATATAGGAATTGTTTTAAGAGGTTTAATAACTTTAACTATATGGGGATTAATAGGTTCTTATAGTTTAATAATTGCTCATGGATTATGTTCATCAGGATTGTTTTGTTTAGCTAATATTTCTTATGAACGAATAGGAAGACGAAGTTTATTAATTAATAAGGGAATATTAAATTTTATACCTAGAATAACTTTATGATGATTTTTGTTATGTTCAGGAAATATGGCTGCTCCTCCTTCATTAAATTTATTAGGAGAAATTTCATTATTAAATAGAATTATTAGATGATCATGATTAACAATAATTGCATTAGCATTTTTATCATTTTTTAGAGCTGCTTATTCTTTATATTTATTTTCTTATAGACAACATGGGAAAATAAATTCAAGAGTTTATTTTTTTTCATTGGGGGTAAATCGGGAATATTTATTGTTAATATTACATTGATTACCTTTAAATTTATTAATTTTAAAAAGAAGTCTTTGTATATTATGAATTTAATTTTTTTTTTTTATTTAAATAGTTTAATTAAAAATATTGATTTGTGGAATCAATGATATGAAATTTTCATTTTAGATCTTTTTTTGTGAATAACTTAGTTAATTATTGTAAAAATAGTTTTTATATTTTATTTTTTATTAGTATTACTTTATTTATTATAGGAATAAAATTTTTATTAAATAATTTAATTTATTTTATTGAATGAGAAGTAGTTAGTTTTCATTCAATAAGAATTGTTATAACTTTTTTATTTGATTGAATGAGATTAATATTTATATCTTTTGTTTTATTAATTTCTTCTTTAGTAATTTTTTATAGAAATCAATATATGGTTGAAGATAAAAGAATTAATCGATTTATTTTGTTAGTTTTAATATTTGTTTTATCAATAATATTATTAATTATTAGACCTAATTTAATTAGAATTTTATTAGGATGGGATGGGTTAGGATTAGTTTCTTATTGTTTAGTTATTTATTTTCAGAATGTAAAATCTTATAATGCTGGTATATTAACTGCTTTATCTAATCGAATTGGAGATGTTGCTTTATTATTAGCAATTGCATGAATATTAAATTATGGAAGTTGAAATTATATTTTTTATTTAGAATTTATAAAAAGAGATATAGAAATAATAATTATTGGCGGATTAGTGATATTAGCAGCAATAACAAAGAGAGCACAAATTCCTTTTTCATCTTGATTACCTGCAGCAATAGCAGCACCTACTCCTGTTTCAGCATTAGTTCATTCTTCTACTTTAGTAACTGCTGGTGTTTATTTATTAATTCGATTTCAAATTATTTTATTAGATTCAATTTTTGGTCAATTTTTATTATTAATTTCTGGTTTAACAATATTTATAGCTGGGTTAGGGGCGAATTTCGAATTTGATTTAAAAAAAATTATTGCTTTATCAACTTTAAGTCAATTGGGTTTAATAATAATAATTTTATCTATAGGGTTTTATAAGTTAGCTTTTTTTCATTTATTAACTCATGCATTATTTAAGGCTTTATTATTTATATGTGCTGGAGTAATTATTCATAATGTAAAAAATTCTCAAGATATTCGATTTATAGGAAGATTAAGAATAAGAATACCTTTAACTAGAGCTTGTTTTAATATTGCAAATTTGGCTTTATGTGGAATACCTTTTTTAGCAGGATTTTATTCAAAGGATTTAATTTTAGAAATAGTTATAATATCTTATGTAAATTTTTTTATTTTTTTTTTATATTTTTTTTCAACTGGTTTAACTGTGTGTTATTCTTTTCGGTTAGTTTATTATTCTATAACTGGAGAATTTAATTTAACTTCTTTAAATATATTGAATGATAAAAGATGAAATATAACATTTAGAATTTTTTTTTTAATGATTATAGCAGTTATTGGTGGAAGAATATTAAATTGATTAATATTTTTTAATTTAGAAATAATTTGTTTGCCTTTAGAATTAAAAAATTTAACTTTATTTGTTTGTTTATTAGGAGGTATTTTAGGGTATTTGGTAAGAAAGGTTTCTTTATTTTTTTTTAATAAGAGATTAAATTATTATTCTTTAAGTTATTTTTTTGGAATAATATGATTTATACCTTTTGTTTCAACTTTAGGAATTTTAAAGATACCTTTAAATTTAGGATTGTTATCTTATAAAATTTTTGATCAAGGTTGAAGAGAATTTTTTGGAAGTCAAATATTATATAATCAATTAAAAAATGAATCTTTATATATTCAAGAATTTCAAAATAATAATTTAAAAATTTATTTATTAAGATTTTTATTGTGGGTTATTATGTTAATTATTTTAATATTATTTTTAAATTAATTTTTTTTTTATTTAAATAGCTTATAATTAGAGTATAACATTGAAGATGTTAGGGAAATTTATTAAAATTTTTAAATATATTTATAAAAATAAAATATTTTATTTTTACATTGAAAATGTAATGTTTTATTTAAACTATATAAATGAAATATGATGTTCAAGAAAAAGCTGCTAACTTTTATCTTTAATGGTTAAATTCCATTTATATTTCTTAATTGGAATTTTAAAAATAATTCAATGATATCATTAACAGTGATATACCTCTAATTTGGTTTCAATTAATTTTTTTTTTTTGAAATAAATTTCAATACTTTTTAAATGCAAATTAAATGTTATATTTAACTATTATCCCTAAAATATGGGTGAAATTCACCTAAAATTAGGTCGAAACTAATTGCAATTTATCGCTTCATATTTTTTTTTTTTTTTTTAATTATTTCATTCTAATGCCCCTTGATTTCATTCATGATATAGCCCGACTAATAAAATAAAAATGAAAAATATACTAGTTAGTGATCAAATTAGAAGATTTGAAGATTTAATTACTATAATTATAGGTAAAATTAATGCAATTTCTACGTCAAAAATTAAAAAAATAATTGCAATTAAAAAAAATCGAAGAGAAAAAGGAAGACGAGAATAATTTATTGGGTCAAACCCACATTCAAAAGGTGAAGATTTTTCTCGATCTGTAATTGTTTTTTTTGAGATTAATGATGCTAATATTATTACGAATAATGTAATAATAAAAATAATTATTCTTATTATTAATAGTATTTTTTTTATTTATACTAAAATTATTTAGTCCTTATGATTGGAAGTCATATATACAGTTTATATACTTTATAAATTTTAGCTACCTCATCAATAAATAGAAATATATAGGAATAATCAAACTACATCAACGAAATGTCAGTATCAAGCTGCTGCTTCAAATCCAAAGTGGTGATTTTTAGAAAAATGATAATTTAAGTGTCGAAAAAAGCATACTAGTAAGAAAGATGTACCAATTAAAACATGGAGTCCATGAAATCCTGTAGCTATATAAAAGGTTGATCCATATACATTATCAGAAATTGTAAAAGATGCTTCTATATATTCATATCCTTGAAGAATAGAAAAATAAATTCCTAAAATAACAGTAAAAAATAAACCTTGTATAGTTTGTGTGTGATTCCCTTCTATTAATCTATGATGAGCTCAAGTAACTGTTACGCCCGATGCTAATAAAATTGCAGTATTTAATAAAGGAATTTGAAATGGGTTAAAAGGTGTAATTCCAATAGGAGGTCATGTTATTCCTAGTTCAATTCTAGGGGATAAGCTTCTGTGAAAAAATGCTCAAAAGAATGAAATAAAAAAAAAAATTTCTGAAATAATAAATAAAATTATACCTCATCGTAATCCTAAAGTAACAGGATATGTATGTAATCCTTGAAATGTTCCTTCTCGGGAAATATCTCGTCATCATTGATATATTGTTATAATAGTAATTAAATTTCCTAATAGAAATAAATTAATGTTATATTGATGAAATCATTGAACTAGTCCAGTAACTGTTGTTATTGCTCCAATAGCCCCTGTAAGTGGTCAGGGACTATAGTCAACTAAATGAAATGGGTGGTTAGCATGTGTTGTCATTTTTTTTTTAATTAACTTCACTTGAGTATAAAGTTCTAAGAACAGCAAATACATAAGATTGAATAATAGCAACAGCAGATTCTAGTAATAATAAGGCAATTTGTACAATTAAAATTAAATATAAGATAAAATTAGATGCTAGGGGACCAGTATTTCCTAATAATGTTATTAATAAATGTCCAGCAATTATATTAGCTGTTAATCGAACAGCTAATGTTCCTGGTCGAATTACATTTCTAATAGTTTCAATACATACTATAAAAGGTATTAGAACAGCAGGAGTTCCTTGAGGAACTAAGTGGGCAAATATATGTTGTGTATGACAAATTCAACCATATAATATAAATGAAAGTCATAAAGGTAGAGCTAATGTTAAAGTTAGTGTTAAATGACTAGTTCTAGTAAAAATATAAGGAAATAATCCTAAAAAATTATTAAATAAAATTAATGAAAAAAGAGAGATAAAAATTAATGTTCTTCCATTATGTCCATTTACTCCTAAAAGTGTTTTAAATTCTTTATGAAGAGTTAACAGAATATTATTTCAAATAAATTGAAACCGATTAGGTATTAATCAATAACAAGAAGGAATAATTAAAATACCCAAAAATGTTCTTAATCAATTTAATGATAAATTAAAAATAGTTGTTGAAGGATCAAATACAGAAAATAAATTTGTTATCATTATCATTTTCAATTTATTTGAATTTTTTTAATATTTAAAGATTGAGAAATATTGTTATTGTTATAAAAAAAACAATAATAGTTTTTTACATTAAAAATAATTATTGTAATTGTAAAAATTATAAATAAAAGTAATCATCTAATAGGGGCTATTTGAGGAATAAAAAAATATTAGATTTTACTAATTTTTTTAGTTTGACATACTAAGGTTTTTTTTAAACTAATTTTTTCATTAGAAGTAAGTGCTAATTTACTATTATGTGATTTAAGAGATCATTACTTGCTTTCAGTCATCTAATGTTTTTTTTTTTTTTTTTTTTAATTTAATTGAGATGAAATTCATTTAATGAAGAAATTTATTGGAATACTTTCTAAAACAATAGGTATAAAACTGTGATTTGCTCCACAAATTTCTGAACATTGACCAAAAAATAAACCAGGTTGATTAATTAAGAAATTTGTTTGATTTAATCGTCCTGGAGTTGCATCAATTTTTACTCCTAATGATGGAATAGTTCAGGAATGAATTACATCAGTAGCAGTTACTAAAATTCGAATTTGATTATTAAAAGGTATAATAATTCGATTATCAACATCTAATAGACGAAATCCATTTAGGTCTAATTCATTTGTAGGGATTATATATGAATCAAATTCTAAATTTAAGAAGTTAGAATATTCATAACTTCAATATCATTGATGACCAATAACTTTTAATGTAATTAAAGGAGAATTAATTTCATCTATTAAATATAAAATTCGTAAAGATGGAAAAGCAATAAATATTAAAATAATTGCAGGTAAAATCGTTCAAATAATTTCAATTGTTTGACCATGTAATAAATATCGATTAGTAAATTTATTAAAAAATAATATGAATATAATGTATGCAATTAGTGTAGTAATTATAATTAAAATTAAAATTGTATGATCATGAAAAAAGTTTAATTGTTCTATTAATGGAGAAATTCTATTTTGAAGACCTAAATTTGCTCATGTTGCCATTTCTAATAAAAGAAAAAAAAATCTTTATATATGAAGCTTAAATTCATTGCACTAATCTGCCATATTAGATTTTTTTTTTTTAATTAGATGATAAAAAAGAAAATTCAGAATAAGTATGTTCTGCTGGGGGTATAGGATGATATCATTCAATAGAAGAAGAGAGTTGTATAGGGAATGAAGGAGTTCGTTGTGAAACTATACTTTCTCAAATAATAAATAAAAAAAACACAATTGCAATTAATGAAATTGAACTTCCTAAAGATGAAATAATATTTCAAGTTAAGTAGCTATCAGGAAAATCTGAGTATCGTCGAGGTATTCCAGCTAATCCTAAAAAATGTTGAGGAAAGAATGTTAAATTTACTCCAATAAATATAATTAAAAATTGAGTTTTTAATCATGTAGGATTTATTGCTAAACCAGTTAGAAGAGGATATCAGTGAATAAATCCTCCTATAATAGCAAATACGGCTCCTATGGATAATACATAATGAAAATGAGCTACTACATAATAAGTATCATGTAAGATAATATCAATTGAAGAATTAGCTAAAATTACTCCTGTTAATCCTCCAACTGTAAATAAAAATACAAATCCTAATGATCAAAGAAGAGCTGGGCTATAAGTTAATTGTGTTCCATGAAGAGTTGCTAATCAACTAAAAATTTTAATTCCAGTTGGAACAGCAATAATTATAGTAGCTGAAGTAAAATAAGCTCGTGTATCTACATCTATACCAACTGTAAATATATGATGAGCTCATACAATAAATCCTAATAATCCAATTGCTAATATAGCATAAATTATTCCTAAAGTTCCAAATGTTTCCTTTTTTCCACTTTCTTGAGTAATAATATGGGAGATTATACCAAATCCTGGTAAAATTAAAATATAAACTTCTGGATGACCAAAAAATCAAAATAAGTGTTGATAAAGAATTGGATCACCTCCTCCAATTGGATCAAAAAATGAAGTGTTTAAATTTCGATCAGTTAATAATATAGTAATAGCTCCTGCTAAGACTGGAAGAGAAAGAAGTAGTAAAATGGCTGTAATTACTACAGATCAAACAAATAATGGTATTCGGTCTAATGTAATTCCTGAAGATCGTATATTAATTACTGTAGTAATAAAATTTACTGCTCCTAAAATTGATGAAATTCCTGCTAAATGAAGAGAAAAAATTGATAAATCTACAGAAGCTCCTGCATGAGCAGAGTTAGAGGATAAAGGTGGGTAAACGGTTCATCCAGTTCCAGCCCCGTTGTCTACTATACCTCCTGAAAGGAGGAGTGTTAAAGAAGGGGGTAATATTCAAAATCTTATATTATTTATTCGTGGAAAGGCTATATCTGGTGCTCCTAATATTAAAGGAACTAATCAATTTCCAAATCCACCAATTATAATAGGTATTACTATAAAGAAAATTATAATAAAAGCATGTGCAGTAACAATTACATTATAAATTTGGTCATTTCCAATAAATATTCCAGGATGTCTTAATTCAGCTCGAATTAATATACTTAAAGAAGTTCCTACTATTCCTGATCATGCACCAAAAATGAAATATAAAGTTCCAATATCTTTATGATTAGTAGAGAATAACCATTGTCGCAATTTTGATTAAATGGCTGAAGATAGGTAATAAATTGTAAATTTATTTATGGGAATTTATTCTCTTTAATCATAACTTTATATTCAATAATGATATTAGACTGCAATTCTAAAGGAATAATTTTTAATTATTAAAGTTTAAGAATTAAAAGATTAATACAAATATTTTCAGCTTTGAAGGCTATTAGTTTATTTAACTTAAATTCTTTTTTTTTTTTTTTTTTTTTTTTTTTTATAAAATTAGGTAAATTAATGAAATAATTATTAACCCTATGATAGAAAAAAAATTTATAGTTAAAATAAAAGTTATATTTTTATTGCTAAAGTTATTCATTAACATTCAAGAATTTTTATTGAAATTTAATATAAAAATTCTATAAGATAATCGAATATAATAGAATAATGTAATTAGAGTTAAATTAATAGCGATAAATAAAATAAATAATTGATTATTTTCTACTAAATTTTGAATAATTAATCATTTAGGAAGAAATCCTAAAAATGGAGGTAGTCCTCCTAATGATAAAAAATTTAAAAATAAAAAAAATTTAATTAATGAATTTTTTACTGATAAATTAAAAATTTGAGTAAAATGAAATAATTGAAAATTATTTAATAATAAAATAATTGATATTGATAAAAATGAATAAAATAAAAAATAATAAAATCATAAATTTTCATTAAATATTATTCCTATTAATATTCATCCAATATGGTTAATAGAAGAAAAAGCTATTAATTTACGTAAAGAAGTTTGATTTAGTCCTCTTAAAGCTCCAATTAATATAGAAAGAATAATAAAAATATATATATAATTAAAATTGGAATTATAAGAAATTAATATTAATGGACTAATTTTTTGTCATGTTATTAAGATTAATCCATTGATTCAGTTTATTCCTTCTATTACTTCAGGAAATCAAAAATGAAAAGGTGCAGTTCCTCTTTTTAAAAATAAAGAAGACATAATTAATAATTCATTAAATATATTGGGGTTAATTTTTAATGATCTAAATATTATTAGTAAAATAATTGAAAATAAGAGAATAGAAGAAGCAAAAGCTTGGGTTAAAAAGTATTTTAGTCTTCTTTCAGAAGTTATTAAATTTTTTTTACCTTCATTTATGAGGGGAATAAATGAAAGTAAATTAATTTCTAACCCTATTCATGCACTTAATCAAGAATTTGATGAAATTGTAATTAAAGAGCCTAAAATTAATGTAATAATGAAAATAGAAAAGATAATTTTCTTGATTTTTTTTTTTTTTAAAAAGAAAAGGATTATAACCTTTATAAGCGGGGTATGAACCCGATAGCTTAATTAGCTTATCTTTTTATATTTTAGTGTATGATGCACAAAAATTTTTGAAATTTTTAGTAATAGTTTGATTCTATTAAATATAATAATGAATAAAGTTAAACTTTATAATCTATCCTATCAAGATAGCCCTTTTCGTCAGGCAATTCATT